AAAGGAGATTTATAAAAAAATGGGGAGTTAGTTAGGGAAGGGGGGATCGAACTAGGTATATGGAATCTAATCTCTATAAGACATTCTTTGCGGATGTTTCTACGAATAGTTGGTTTACGTTTGGGGGAAAGACATATATATGTGATATTAGATATTAATTAGGTATATATGAACTAAAGATATATCTAATTTGCCCTACTATTGTGAATTCATAGAGGGATTCTAAAGAAAGTCCTTCTGTTTCGTTTGTAATTTTGAATTTAATATTGAATGAATTTAAATCACGAAAAATAACAAAGAATTCTAAAGAATTCAAAGAATTATTCGGAAGAAAAGAAAAAAGAAAGAAATGGAAGAACAAAAGTGGTACGGATTCACAAAATTACGTGGATAGGAACTAAAAAAAAGAGATATCGAAGTAGTTCTGATAATTCACAAAGATTATTATTTCAATTCTGGGTTTTTAGTTACTTTGACTGAATAAATTTTATCGATGTGGAATAAGTAAGTCATAATTCATTGGTTGATTGTATCATTAACTATTTCTTTATTTTTTTTTTGTTTTGGTGCGAGGAATTTATCATGAATCCACTGATTTCTGCCGCTTCCGTTATTGCTGCTGGATTGGCCGTAGGGCTTGCTTCTATTGGACCTGGAGTTGGTCAAGGTACTGCTGCGGGACAAGCTGTAGAAGGGATCGCGAGACAACCAGAAGCAGAGGGAAAAATACGAGGTACTTTATTGCTTAGTCTGGCTTTTATGGAAGCTTTAACAATTTATGGACTCGTTGTGGCATTAGCACTTTTATTTGCGAATCCTTTTGTTTAATCCTACAAATAAAAGTCCATATATATTTATTTTTTTATTTCCTTGGACTTGCTGCTCTTGCTTTTTTCGAATTATATTCATATTTCAATTTCGTTCGGACAACAACCCATGTAAAGTACTTATTGGGGGAAAAGGAATTGGCACACCAATTCGCTTTCTTTTCTTCCTTTACTCTCTTAGTCAATGGAACTTTTTTTTTTTAAGTATTGCAACAAAGGAAATATTTCGAAACTCATATATTATAAGACCCGATACCTAATTCTAATAAATATCATTCTTATTTGAAATTTACAATTGAAAACAATAAATAAATAAATTTACATTTAAAAATCAATATTATTTTTTATTCTATTTAGTATTAGGAGTATTTCGAAAAATAATAAGAAAAATACTAGAATAAATATAAAAAATATAGATAATTAGTCTATCTATAAGAATCAGAAAGAGGAGATCTTATGAAAAATGTAACCGATCCTTTCCTTTCCTTGGGTTATTGGCCATCCGCCGGAAGTTTCGGGTTTAATACCGATATTTTAGCAACAAATCCAATAAATCTAAGTGTAGTACTTGGTGTATTGATTTTTTTTGGAAAGGGAGTGTGTGCGAGTTGTTTATTTCAAGAATAAGCTGGATTCAACCAACTGCACTTTATTTTTTGGTATAACTAGGAAAAAAAGGTGCACGATTCCGCGAATTACTTCTGAATAAATTAAGAAATCATATTTAAGAACCATAGCATTTCGTGAGTCATTAGTAAATCTACTTTGATTCTCTATCAACTAATAATGCAGGACCATTAACAGGGTTAAAGCTAAATCTTTTGAAGTCCAGATACAAGCATGGTACTCTTTCTACTACTCTGTTAATACAGAAATGTTTTCAAAACAAAGAGTTGGACTCTTTTTTTCGCTATAAAACACTCATGTCGATAAAAAAATGATTTCAACTTTTGGAAAAAATTAGAAAAAAAAAAATAGGTATTTCAACCTCCCTTATTTTTCTTTTATCCAATGCTAAATCGATGACCTATGTTATGTATAAAGTAAGAGGAATTCTTTGGATTTGAAGAAAAAAAAAGAAACAACTTTGCTGACAATTATTTCTTTGGTCAGAAGAGTCCTCGGAATATTTTTTTCTTGGATTAGTGATCAGTTTAGATATCTTTCTATTTGAATATGAATATAATATGAATAGAGGACAGGCTCATTACATTAAAAACATTAAAAAAAAATATGGGAATTATCATTTAAGTAATTGAAGTAATTGAGCGTGAGAGCCAAATGAATTGAAAGATTCATGTTTGGTTCGGGAAGGGATCGTGGAAGTTTTGAAATGAATGGAAAGATAATCTACTTTCATTAAGTGATTTATTAGATAATCGAAAACAGAGGATCTTGAAGACTATTCAAAATTCAGAAGAACTACGCGGGGGGGCCCTAGAACAGCTGGAAAACGCCCGGGCCCGCTTACGAAAAGTAGAAAAGGAAGCGGATCAGTTTCGATTGAATGGATATTCTGAGATAGAACGAGAAAAATTGAATTTGATTAATTCAACTTCTAAGACTTTGGAACAATTAGAAAATTACAAAAATGAAACCATTCATTTTGAACAACAAAGAGCGATTAACGAAGTTCGACAACGGGTTTTCCAACAAGCCTTGCAAGGAGCTCT